ATCACAAATAAAGCATTGACCTTATTATTATAAATGAGGTTATTGACTATTTCGAACATATCCCGAAATTCAAAACTGCCTGTTATCCAATAAAAACCTAAAATTCCTAATAATAAACCAAAATCTCCTATTCGATTAGTTACAAACGCCTTTTGACAAGCATTTGCCGCAACCGGTCGTGTAAACCAAAAACCTATTAATAGATACGAACACATTCCAACTAATTCCCAAAAAATATAAATTTGTATCAAATTAGAACTAGTAACTAATCCTAACATGGAAGTACTAAAAAAACTCATATAAGCAAAAAATCTCAAATATCCTTGGTCATGAGACATATAATTATCACTATAAATAAGAACCATAATTCCCACCGTAGTGATTAATATTAACATAATAGAAGTAAGTGGATCGATCAAATAACCTAGTTCTAAAGAAAAATCATTAGTGATGATCCAAGACCATACATATTGATATATGGAACTACTATTTATTTGCTGAATAGACAGATTTATCGACAAAACCATGACTATACTTAACAATAAAACACTCTTAAAAGCCCACATACGACGAAGCTTTTTTGTTGCGTTTGGAAAAAGAAGAAGTCCCACTCCTATTAATACAGGAACTGGAAGTGGGACAAAAGGTATTATCCACGCATATTCATATGTCTGTTCCATAAAAAATAAAAAAAAAAAGTTTTTATTCTGAATTGTTTTCCAATTACCAGGTCTTTTATCTTTTTCAAATTGGAAAGGGTTAATAAAAAAATAAAGATATGTATTAATTTAAACTAACTAAAATCGAATTTTTTATTCTTACTTATTATGTGTCTTTCTAAAATACGTCAAAGATTCAAATTAAGAAATCACAATTGTTCAAATAATTAAATAACATCACTAAGTGACTAGTACAAAAGATTCGTTATTTACTAAACTTTTTAGGAAGATGTCGAAAATAGAAATTTCAATTATTATTACTCTTACAATAATTTATATCGAGACAGCACAAGCAGAAATAAAACACTAAAAAAAAAATATTTAATATTTAATTTGGATATAAATCATACTACGTTATCTTAATTAAATAATAACTCCCTTTAATTATTTTTATTTAATTTATTCAATTATTCAAAATAATTAATTAGGTCATTGTGACATTGATTAAATGAATTGGTTTCTATTTCAATAAAACATGTTTACAGGAAGTAACCCACGACATGCTTTTTTTTTTCAATTTTCGAAACTAAACGAAAAAATTACTAAAATATCGTTTATAAAGCTATGTTATATATAATTACTAATTTCATTCGAATTTGTAAATTGCAATTCAGTTTATTTTTTTATAGATCTTGGTTAATTCAAAATCACATGATGACATATCATATATATTTTTGATTTTTATTTGAGAAATTTTTTATTCTATTTCAAAAAAAAAAAACAAAATTTATGGTTTTTTAAAAAGAAAATGCTATAAAGAAAAAAATCGACAATGACTATAGTAAAAAATGACTTCTTTTGAACAATAGATGTCTTTCACATCCAATAGAATAGTGAGTAATCTCTTTATTTTCAAATGGCAGTTCCAAAAAAACGTACTTCTATATCAAAAAAACGTATTCGTAAAAATATTTGGAAAAAAAAAGGATATTGGACGGCTTTAAAAGCCTTTTCGTTGGGCAAATCTCTTTCCACTGGGCAGTCAAAAAGTTTTTTTGTGCGACAAAAAAATAAGTAATAAAAAATTGTGATAATTTGAATCTACGTGACTCAAAAAGTTGTCGAATTTTATGAAGACTATAAAATGACTTATTTCTATTGTTTTGACCTAATCAATATGAAATTCTTTTTGCATTCTAGTCTTATAATTTGCAGAATGCTAATTGTTTATTATTGAATTCGTAAAAAAGAAAAAGAATAAAATACTTTTTTTAAGTTCTATCCCCCTATACGGGGGTAGAACTAGTTAATTATAATGGGTCAATTTCCGAACAGGAGAAACCTCACTAAAGGCCGAAGTTAAATAAAGTGATACTCGAAACTAAAAAAACGACTCTTCAAATTACTAGTTAGTTTTATTCATCAATTTTCTTTTTTCTTAAAAAAATTTTCAATATTCTATTGAATTTACTTTTTCAGTCTCGACTATTGAATAGGAATACGCTATTATAAGTTTGAGCGAGCCGCTATGGTGAAATTGGTAGACACGCTGCTCTTAGGAAGCAGTGCTAGAGCATCTCGGTTCGAGTCCGAGTGGCGGCATGCCCTCTTCTCAAAAAAAGAAAATAGATTCTATAATAAATTCAATTACTGATTGTCACTTCGTAATTAAGGGACCCCCCCTTACTTTATTTTTATGATATTTTTAACTTTAGAGCATATATTAACTCATATTTCCTTTTCGATTGTTTCAATTGTAATTACAATTCATTTAATAACCTTATTAGTCGATGAAATCGTAAAACTATCTGATTCGTCAAAAAGGGGCATGATCACGACTT